GAGAGAGGGAAAAAGGAAACTTTTGGATCTTTAGGGATAATTTATGCTATACTAGCTATTGGGCTTTTAGGCTTCATTGTCTGAGCCCATCATATATTTACTGTGGGAATAGACGTAGACACCCGAGCTTACTTCACTTCAGCTACTATAATTATTGCCGTACCAACTGGAATTAAAATTTTTAGTTGACTAGCAACATTGCACGGAGCTCAATTAACTTACAGTCCTTCACTACTCTGAGCATTAGGATTTGTTTTCCTATTCACAGTAGGGGGATTAACTGGAGTAATTTTAGCTAATTCTTCTATTGATATTATTTTACATGATACTTATTATGTTGTTGCTCATTTTCATTATGTTTTATCTATGGGTGCTGTATTTGCAATTATGGCAGGATTTGTACATTGATTCCCTTTATTTACTGGAGTAACGATAAATAATACTTGACTAAAAATTCAATTTTTTATTATATTTATTGGAGTAAACTTAACATTTTTCCCACAACATTTTTTAGGACTAAGAGGAATACCTCGACGTTACTCAGACTACCCAGATGCCTATACTACATGAAATGTTATTTCTTCTATTGGATCAACAATTTCTTTAATTGCTGTGATTTTCTTTTTATTTATTATTTGAGAAGCTCTTGTCTCACAACGACAAAGAATTTTCAGTAGACAAATACCAACTTCTATTGAATGATACCAAAATCTGCCGCCGGCTGAACATAGTTACTCTGAATTACCAATACTAACTAATTTCTAATATGGCAGATTAGTGCAATGAATTTAAGCTTCATATATAAAATATTCTTATTTTTTTTAGAGCCGGCAACATGATCAACAAATGGGCTCTTAGACGCTAACAGCCCTTTAATAGAACAATTAAATTTTTTTCATGATTACGCCATACTAATTTTAGTTATAATTACTGTTTTAGTTGGATTTTTAATATCTTCATTATTTTTTAATAAATATAATAATCGGTTCCTTTTAGAAGGACAAACAATTGAAATTATTTGAACAATTTTACCAGCTATTGTATTAATTTTTATTGCTATACCTTCCCTAAAATTATTATATTTATTAGATGAAATTAATAACCCCTTATTAACTTTAAAATCAATCGGCCATCAATGGTACTGAAGTTATGAATACTCTGACTTTAAAAATACAGAATTTGATTCGTATATAGTTACAAGTAATGATTTAAAAAAAAATAGATTTCGATTATTAGATGTAGATAACCGTATTGTTTTGCCATTTAAATCTCAAATTCGAATATTAGTATCTGCAGCTGATGTATTACACTCATGATGTATTACACCCTTAGGGGTTAAAGTTGATGCAACACCTGGGCGATTAAATCAAACTAATTTTTTTATAAATCGACCAGGATTATTTTTTGGTCAATGTTCAGAAATTTGTGGGACAAATCATAGTTTTATACCTATTGTTATTGAAAGAGTAAATATTAAAAATTTCATCAAATGAATTAATAATATAATAAATTAACTATTTTTCATTAGATGACTGAAAGCAAGTAATGGTCTCTTAAACCAGTTTATAGTAATTTGGCGAATACTTCTAATGAAAGAATTAGTTAAATTATAACATTAGCATGTCAAACTAAAATTATTAATATTTTTAATATTCTTTAATACCACAAATAGCTCCTATAAATTGATTAATTCTTTTTATTTTATTTTCTGTAATTTTTTTATTATTTAATATAATTAATTATTTTATTATAAAAAATGAATCTTCTAACTTATCTATTGAACACTCATTTAAGCCAACTTCAAAAAAATCAATAATTTGAAAATGATAACAAATTTATTTTCTAGATTTGACCCTATAACAAGAATTTTTAATTTTTCTTTAAATTGATTAAGAACATTTATTGGATTATTAGCAATCCCGTGTATATACTGATTAATCCCATCGCGGTACAATATAATCTGATTTAATATCATTAAAACACTCCATAAAGAATTTAAAATTTTATTAGGAATTTCTAGATTTAACGGAAGTACATTAATTTTTATTAGACTATTTTCAATAATTTTATTTAATAATTTTTTAGGTTTATTCCCATATATTTTTACTAGTACAAGTCATTTATCCTTAACTTTAACTTTAGCTCTACCTTTATGATTAAGTTTTATAATTTATGGGTGAGTAAATAATACTCAACATATGTTTGCTCATTTAGTCCCTCAAGGAACCCCAGCAATTTTAATACCATTTATAGTATGTATTGAAACTATTAGAAATGTAATTCGACCAGGAACTTTAGCTGTACGATTAGCAGCAAATATAATTGCTGGTCATTTATTAATAACTCTATTAGGAAATACTGGACCTTCACTATCAACTTCATTAATCTCTATTTTAATTGTCGTTCAAATTGCTTTACTTATTTTAGAGTCAGCAGTTTCTATTATTCAATCTTATGTATTTGCTGTGTTAAGAACTCTTTATTCTAGAGAAGTAAACTAATGACTTCACATTCAAACCATCCATTTCACTTAGTAGATGTAAGACCATGACCTTTAACAGGAGCTATGGGAGCTTTATTTTTAGTATCCGGACTAGTAAAATGATTCCATCAATATTCAACTGATCTATTATATTTAGGATTTGTAATTACTTTATTAACAATAATCCAATGATGACGAGACGTAACACGAGAAGGAACTTATCAAGGTTTACACACATATTCAGTAACTATAGGATTACGATGAGGAATAATCTTATTTATTACTTCCGAAGTTTTCTTTTTTATTTCTTTTTTTTGAGGATTTTTCCATAGAAGTTTAGCCCCATCAATTGAAATTGGAGCCATATGGCCCCCAATAGGAATCATCCCTTTTAATCCATTACAAATCCCCCTATTAAATACAATTATTCTTTTATCATCAGGTGTAACAGTGACTTGAGCTCATCATAGATTAATAGAAAACAATTATTCTCAAACTAATCAAGGACTATTATTAACTGTTATTTTAGGAATTTATTTCACAATTTTACAAGCTTTTGAATACATGGAAGCCCCATTTACTATTGCTGATGCTGTATATGGATCTAGTTTTTTTATAGCCACCGGATTTCACGGGTTACACGTAATTATTGGTACAACATTTTTGTTGATTTGTTTATTACGAAGTTATTATAATCATTTTTCTCAAATTCATCATTTTGGATTTGAAGCTGCTGCTTGATATTGACATTTTGTTGATGTAGTTTGGTTATTTTTATATATTTCTATTTACTGATGAGGTAGATAAATATTTGTATAGTATAAAAGTATATTTAACTTCCAATTAAAAGGTCTAATTTTTTTAGTACAAGTAATATTTCTAATAATAATAATAGCGACATTTATTTTGATTCTTTGTTCTATCGTTATAAGACTATCTTCTATTCTTTCTAAAAAAACTTTTATAGACCGAGAAAAAAGATCTCCATTTGAATGCGGATTTGATCCTATAACTTCCGCCCGAATACCTTTTTCCTTACAATTTTTTTTAATTGCTGTGATTTTTTTAATTTTTGATGTAGAAATTGCCTTATTGATGCCAATAATTTCAATTATAAAAATATCAAATTTATATAGATGAATATTAATTAGATTTTTTTTTTTAATTATTCTTTTAATTGGGTTATATCATGAATGAAACCAAGGGGCTTTAGAATGAGCTAATTAAGGATAGTAGTTAATTATAACATTTAATTTGCATTTAAAAAGTATTGAAATCTCAATCTATCTTAAGTAAGAAGCAAAAAATTGCATTTAGTTTCGACCTAACGTTTGATGGTAAACATCCTTACTTATTAATTGAAGCCAAATAGAGGCTTATCACTGTTAATGATAGAAATGAATTTTATATTCCAATTAAAGAAATATGATGATCAAGAAAAAGCTGCTAACTTTTTTCTTTAGCGGTTTAATTCCGTTTATATTTCTATATTTATATAGTTTAAATAAAACCTTACATTTTCATTGTAAAAATAAAAATTAATTTTTTATAAATACTTAAAAATTAAATAATTTCCTTAATATCTTCAATATCATGCTCTAATATATAAGCTATTTAAGTAAATAAATATAAAAAAAAATAAAATAAAAATTCAAATTAAAAATAATAATAAAAAAATTTTTAAATTATTTTTTTGAAGACTTTGTAAAAATACAGAATTTTTTTGAATTAAATAAAAAATTCCTTGACCTCCTAAATATTCATTTCATCCTTGATCAATATTTTTAGAAATTTGATACCCTAAAATTAAAGGAAAATAATTTATTGAAAAAGTAGAAATTATAGGTATAAATCACATAGACCCCGAATAAAATCTAAAATTATAAAATATTAAAGACTTTGATTCTCAAGATAAATGAAACTTAGAAATCTCATACCCTAACCATGCCCCTATTAAACAACAAAATAAAGTTAATATTTTTAAATATAAAGGTAAACAAATTATTGAAGGAGTCGGAAAAATTAACCATATTAATATTCTCCCTCCCAAAATTACTATAATAACTAATCTCATCATTCCTTTTAATATTACTCACCCCTCATCATTTAAAGAATGTAAACTATTAAAATTAAAATCTCCAGTAACAGAATAATAAACTAATCGAAAAGAATATGAAACAGTTAAACCTGTAGAAATAAAAAATAATAAAAAAATAAAAATATTAATATTTCTCATTATTACTATTTCTAAAATTAAATCCTTTGAATAAAACCCAGCTAAAAAAGGCATTCCACATAAAGCTAAATTTGCAATATTTATACAAGTACAAGTTAAAGGTATTTGATTTACCAACCCCCCTATGAAACGAATATCTTGAGTATCTTTTAAATTATGAATTATACAACCAGCACATATAAATAATAAAGCTTTAAATAATGCATGAGTTAATAAATGAAAAAAAGCTAAATTATAATTACCCAGTGCTAAAATTCTTATTATTAAACCTAACTGACTTAAAGTAGAAAGAGCAATAATTTTTTTTAAATCATATTCAAAATTTGCCCCTAATCCAGATATAAATATTGTTAAAATTGAAATTAGTAATAAAAATATTAATAAATTATTATTTAAAGCAAAATTAAACCGAATTAATAAATAAACTCCCGCAGTAACTAAAGTAGAAGAATGAACTAAAGAAGACACTGGGGTAGGAGCTGCTATAGCTGCTGGCAATCATGAAGAAAAAGGAATTTGTGCTCTTTTTGTCATAGCAGCTAATAAAACTAACCATCTAATAATTTGTATATAAAAATCAGTTTTTATACATTCTAAATAAAAAATATAATTTCATCTTCCATAATTTAATATTCAAGCAATAGCTATCAATAAAGCTACATCTCCAATACGATTGGAAAGCGCAGTAATTATCCCAGCATTATAAGACTTAACATTTTGATAATAAATTACTAAACAATATGAAACTAATCCTAATCCGTCTCAACCTAATAAAATTCTAATTAAATTTGGTCTAATAATTAAAAATAATATTGATAAAACAAATATTATTACTAATATAATAAATCGATTAATGTATTTATCTCCTAATATATATTCTTTACTATAAAAAATTACTATGGAAGAAATAAAACAAACAAAACTTATAAATAATAAAGATATTCAATCTAATAAAATCGTTATAAAAACTGAACACGAATTTAAACTAAAAATCTCCCATTCAATAAATAGAACTAAATCTTTTAATATAAATTTTAAACTTATTAAAAATATTGATATACTAAATATCAATAAAAATATTCTTATGATATTACAAATAGAAATTTTATTTATAATTTAAGATAGAAAATCTATATTTTTGACACCACAAATCAATATTTTTATTAAATTACTTAAATACAATCACAATATAACAATTTCTCTCTTTAAAAAAAGTAAATTCAAAGGTACTCAATGCAAAAATAATAATAAATATTCTCGAACAAAACCTATAGAAAATCTATAGGAACCTGAAAAAATTTTTCCATGCTGACTATAAGAATATAAATATAAAGAATAAGCCGCACTAAAAAAAGATATTAATATTAACATTAACATTACTAACCATCTCCAACCTAATAAACTATTTAATAAAGAAATTTCTCCAATTAAATTTAATGAAGGAGGAGCAGCTATATTAGAAGATGANAAAAGAAATCATCATAAACTTATTCTTGGTATAAAATTAATTAACCCTTTATTTAAATATAATCTACGACTATTTATTCGCTCATATGAAATATTAGCTAAACAAAATAAACCTGAAGAACAAAGACCATGCGCAATCATTATTAAATAAGAACCATAAAATCCCCATATATTTAATGTTATTAAACCTCCTAAAACTAAACCTATATGAGAAACTGAAGAATATGCAATTAATGATTTAATATCAACTTGACGTAAACAAATTAAACTTACTAAAACTCCCCCTACTAAAGAAATAACAATCCAAATAAAATTAAATTTTACTCCTAATGATAAAAATATATTTATTACTCGTAAAAGACCATACCCCCCTAATTTTAATATAATCCCAGCCAAAATTATTGACCCAGAAACAGGGGCTTCAACGTGAGCTTTAGGCAATCATAGATGAACTATATATATAGGTAATTTTACTATAAAAGCAATAATTATTCTTAAATATAATAAAAAATTATTTATATTTAATTTTATAAAAAATATATCTAATCTATATAAATTATTATATAAATAAAAAATACCTAACAATAAAGGTAAAGAAGCAAATAGTGTATAAAATAATAAATAAATACCAGCTTGTAAACGTTCAGGTTGATACCCTCATCCCATAATTAAAACTAATGTAGGAATTAATCTTCTTTCAAAAAATAAATAAAATAAAAAAATTCTTAAAGATCTAAAAGTTAAATATAGTATTAACATCAATATTAATATTATAAATAAAAAAAAATTATAATAAAAATTTTTTTTAAAAATTGATTCTCTAGCTATTAATATTAATCTACAAATTCAAAATCTTAACAAAATCAATCCATATGATAATAAATCTATTCCTAAAAAATATCTTAAGTGAGATCATATAAAATTAAAATTACTTTTAAATATAAATAAAAAACTTATTAATAAAAATAAACATTGAAAAATTCAATAAAGATTTTTTTTAAAACACAAAGGAATCATAAAAATTATTATAAAAACTAATCTTAACATTGTAAAATACTTATAGACTGAAAATAATCATTACCGTGAGTACGAATTAAAGAAACTAAAATAGAAAGACCTAAAGCCCCCTCACAAACTGAAAAAACTAAAAATAATATTAAAAAATAATACTCATAATCTATTATTCTTAATATTATGGTAATTAAAAAATATAGTGATAAAACAATAAATTCTAAAGATAATAATGTTAATAATAAATGTTTACGTTTAAAACAAAATCTTAAAGTCCCTAAAAAAAATATTAACACAGGAATAAAAATATTGTATAATATTAACATAAGTAGTTTTAATAATTTAATAAAAATATTGGTCTTGTAAACCAAAATTAAAGAATTTCTTTTTAAAACTCAGAGAAAAAGTAACCTTTATCATTAATCTCCAAAATTAATATTTTTATTAAACTACTCTCTGTATATATTTTTTTATTATAATAATAATTATTTTAACTAGAATTATATTTTCATTAATAAATCATCCTATATCAATAGGTTTTATTTTATTAATTCAAACTATTTTAATTTCTTTAATTACTGGATTTTTATCATATTCATTTTGATTTTCATATATTTTATTATTAATTTTAGTTGGAGGAATATTAGTCTTATTTATTTATATAACTAGATTAGCCTCTAATGAAATATTTAAATTTTCATCAAAAATATTTATTTTTATTATAATATACAGAATCATTATAATAATAATTTATTTATTTATTGATAAATCTAGACTACAAATTATTTTAAAAACTTCAGAAATAAAAAACTTTAATGACATTATTATAAATTTAATTTTTGAAAATTCTAATTCATTAATAAAAATTTATAATACACCTATTAATTTTATTACTTTAATACTAATTAATTATTTATTTTTAACTTTAATTGCTGTAGTAAAAATTACAAATATTAATATAGGCCCTTTACGTAAAAAAAATTAATACTTAGAAATAAGCCTTTACGATTATCCCATCCTTTATTTAAAATTGCTAATAATTCATTAGTTGATTTACCAACCCCAACAAATATTTCAGCTTGATGAAATTTTGGATCTTTATTAGGACTTTGTTTAATAATTCAAATTATTACAGGACTATTTTTAGCCATACATTATACTGCAAATATTGAGATAGCTTTTTCATCAGTTTCCCATATTTGTCGAGATGTAAATTACGGATGATTATTACGAACTTTACATGCTAATGGGGCTTCCTTTTTTTTTATTTGTATTTATCTTCATATCGGACGAGGAATATACTATGGATCATATAAATTATTACATACATGAATAATTGGAGTATTAATTTTATTTTTAGTTATAGCAACAGCTTTTTTAGGATATGTTTTACCCTGAGGACAAATATCTTTTTGAGGAGCAACAGTAATTACAAACTTATTATCTGCAATTCCTTATTTAGGAACTACTTTAGTTCAATGAATTTGAGGGGGATTTGCAGTTGATAACGCTACATTAACCCGATTTTTTACATTTCATTTTGTTTTACCTTTTATTATTAGAGCTTTAGTATTAATTCATTTATTATTTTTACATCAAACTGGCTCTAATAACCCAATTGGAATAAATAGAAATATTGATAAAATCCCATTTCACCCTTACTTCAGATACAAAGATTTATTTGGATTTATTATAATATTAATAATTTTAACTATATTAACCTTAATCAATCCTTATTTATTAGGAGATCCTGATAATTTTATTCCAGCTAATCCTCTTGTAACTCCTGTTCATATTCAACCAGAATGATATTTTTTATTTGCATATGCTATTTTACGTTCAATTCCTAATAAATTAGGAGGTGTAATCGCCTTAGTAATATCTATTGCTATTCTTTTTATTTTACCATTTTTTAACTTAAACAAATTCCAAGGAAACCAATTTTACCCTATTAATCAAATAATATTTTGAAGAATATTCGCTATTGTAATTTTATTAACATGAATTGGAGCACGTCCAGTAGAAGACCCATATATTATTATAGGACAAATTTTAACTATCATATATTTTTCTTATTATTTAATTAACCCATTAATTTATAAAATATGAGATTTTATACTATATAACTAATTAATGAACTTGTATAAGTATATGTTTTGAAAACATAATAAAGAAGTAAAATCTTCTATTAATTTAATTACTAAAAATAATTCACTAAATTAAAATAGAATAAATAAATACTTTTAATCCAATAAAAAAAAATAGATAATTTAAAGTCACAGGCAAAAAACTTTTTCAAGCTAAATATATTAACTTATCATAACGAAATCGGGGTAATGTCCCACGAACCCAAATAAATAAAAAAGAAATAAATACTAATTTAAAATAAAAATATACTCTATTTAAATCACTACCTAAAAATATTACACAAAATAATAAACTTATAAATAAAATTCTTGAATATTCAGCCAAAAAAATTAAAGCAAATCCCCCTCTTCTATATTCAATATTAAACCCAGAAACTAATTCTGACTCACCTTCTGCAAAATCAAAAGGAGTACGATTAGTTTCAGCTAATCTTGATACAAATCAAATTATTGATAAAGGTAAACAAATAAATAAAAATCAAATTTTATTTTGATATTTAAAAAAATCTAATAATCTAAAACTTATAATTAAAATTAAAAAACATATAAAAATTAAAGCTAAACTAACTTCATACGAAATAGTTTGTGCAACTGCCCGTAATCCCCCTAATAAAGAATAATTAGAATTAGAAGATCACCCAGCAATTATCACTGTATAAACTCCTAAACTTATCACACATAATAAAAATAAAACTCTTAAATTAAAAGAAAATAAACCTAAAAAATTAGGGATACATAATCATATTATTAAAGATAAAAACAAACTTATAATCGGAGAATAATAATAAATAAAAAAATTTGAAACTAAAGGAATGGTTCCTTCCTTAGTAAATAATTTTACAGCATCTCTAAAAGGTTGGAGAATCCCCATAAATCCAACTTTATTTGGACCCTTACGAATTTGAATATAACCTAAAACTTTACGTTCTAATAAAGTCAAAAAGGCAACACCAATTAAAACGCAAATAATTAAAATTAAACAATTAATAAATAAAACAAATAAATTTAGCAAGTATTATTTGTAAATTTTATATACATAAATGAATTCTAAATCCAACGCACTAATCTGCCAAAATAATAATAATATTCAAAAAATAAATAATTTATTTAAAATTTGGTCCTTTCGTACTAAAATTTATTTATATATTTTAAGATAGAAACCGACCTGGCTTACGCCGGTCTGAACTCAGATCATGTAAAGATTTAAAAGTCGAACAGACTTAATATTTTTAACTTTTGCGCCAAAATTAATCTTTAATCCAACATCGAGGTCGCAATCTTTTTTATCGATAAGAACTCTTTAAAAAAATTACGCTGTTATCCCTAAAGTAACTTAATCTTTTAATCAATAATATTGGATCAAATTTTTTATAAATAAATAGTTTTAATAAATAAAAGTTAATTAAATTTTAATATCACCCCAATACAATAATATAAAAATAAAAAAAAATAAAAAATTAATTTTCATTTCTATAAATTCTTTTTTAAATTTAATTATCAAGATTTATAGGGTCTTCTCGTCTTTAAAAAATATTTAAGCTTTTTAACTCAAAAATTAAATTCAATTAAATTATTACTGAGACAGTAATTATCTCGTCCAACCATTCATACAAGCTTTTAATAAAAAAACTAATGATTACGCTACCTTCGCACGGTCAAAATACCGCGGCCCTTCAATAAAAATAAAAATATATATATTCAGTGGGCAGACCAGACTTAAAATTATAATCAAAAAGACATGTTTTTGTTAAACAGGCGAATAATTATTTTGCCGAATTCCTTAATAATAATTATCAAAATAAATATTAAATAAAATTTAAATTTACTAATTTTATCATTATTACATTTATAAAATAATTTTATAAATAATTTTTATAGAAAATTTAAAAAAATAAAAAATAATAAAATAAATTTAATTAATTATAACAAAATTTTATTGATAAATATTTCTAAACTTACAATTTAAATATTATTTTAATTTTTATAAAAATTTATTTAAAAGCTCATCCCTTTAAATATTATTATTTTTATTAAATAATTTAAAAAATAAAATTATTTTTAAAAAATAACTAAATTAAATTTATTTCTAAAAAAACTAGATATATTTAAGAACGAATAACTTTTCATTACTAAAATTTTATTTATAATATTAATAAAATAATAACTATAATAAAATTTTTTCTCTCTTAAAATCGAGAAAATTAAATAATTAATTTTTAATAAATAAACCCTGATACACAAGGTACAAAAAATTAATTTTACTTTTTATTAATTAAATAATATTTCAAAATTCTCTTACAATACTAATTCACTATTATTAAAAAAATTTTTTCTATTAATTATACTAAAACTAAATAAATTAAAATTATTTTTATTAATAAATTAAAAATTATAAAATAAATAATTTTTTTATTTCAAATTATATCGATTTGAACGACTTCATATTAATGTAAATAACATGCTTAACAACAAGCTCTAATTTGCTTTCTAGATACACCTTCCGGTACATCTACTTTGTTACGACTTGTTTCATTTTATAATGAAAATGACGGGCGATATGTACATATTTTAGAGCTAAAGTCAAAAAATTTAATTAAATTAAATTACTAACAAATCCACCTTCAAACTATTTTAAAAATAATTATTCATTTAAATAATTTTATTGTAACCCATTTCTTCTTTATTATAAACTACACCTTGATCTAATATAAATTTTTAAAAAATTCTAGAAAATTTTAAATTCTTAAAAAATTTTCTTATAACGACGGTATATAAGCTAATTAAATAAAGTAAATTAAATCGTGGACTATCGATCATAGAACAGGTTCCTCTGAATAGACTAAAATACCGCCAAATTTTTTAAGTTTCAAGAACATAACTATTACTACCTAAGTATTTATTTTTTACATTTTAAATAATAGGGTATCTAATCCTAGTTTATATAAAAATTTCATAGCTTCATAAATTTTAAAAAAAAATTAATTTTAATTTTAACAAATTTCACCCAAAAAAATTAAAATTATATTTTAAATAAACCAATTAACTATCTACTAATAAAATTCAATAAAGTTTTTTGTATAACCGCAACTGCTGGCACAAAATTAGTCAACTTTAAAATTTATTTCTAAATCTTAATTTCTTAAATTTATAATTTAACATACTGCGAATAAATTTTACAATAAAATTATAAAAATTATACTGCAATTTTCATGCAAAAGCTTACATGTAAAAAAAAAATTTAATGAACTTTTAAGCCAAAATAAAACTTTTATAAAACAAAATTACTTCTTTATCATATAAAATATTTTTTAATTTAATTTTTATGTAAATAAATAAACATAGTAAAGTGTAATGCCCCTACCATTGGAGAATAAAAAATTTTTATGTATAAAAATAACACCCCTGTCAATCTATTTTTAAATTTTTTACCCTCTTTATATAAAAATTTTAATCTCATCTATATTTTTTTCATATATAATAAATTACAATCAAAATAAATTAAATAAGTATAATTAAATAAAACAATATTAATAAAATTAAGCTTAAAAATTTTTTTATGAAATATTTTTTTTAAAATTTTTTGTCAATAATCTTAAAAATATAATTTTAAATTAAAATTAAAATGAAAATACAATTAAATTTTTTAAAATAAAAAATTAATTTTTTGATAAATTTAATTTTTAACTAGTAAATATTTTTTGCTAATTTTTTTATTTTTTTAATTTTTCAGAAAATTAATATGTGACAAAAAATATTTCATAAAAAAAATCTTATGAATTTTTCAATTTTTTAAAATTTCTAGAACGACAAATCAACACAATATTTTTAAAAAATGTCGGGTTACAGATGAATATATGAAAAAAAATATAGGCTAGAAATACTATGTAGTTTTTTTTTTTTTTTTTTTAAAAAAAAAGAACATTATCTACCAATAAAAATTAACAATAGATATAATAAATATATATGTATTTATATATATATAATTATATTAATAAAACTTACAAAGATTTATACATTTTTCGATAGATAATTATATTACAAGAAGATTTTATTATATATATAAATAATCTATATAACTATAATTTTTTTTCGTTATACATTTTTTGGTCTTGATTATATTTATGAATAAGTTACATGCCACTAGGTATTATTTACTCACCATAACTTTTATTTATATATATATATATTTTAATAATTATGTAAAAGAATTAATAAATAAATTTCTTTTTCAATATACCATTTTATTAACTTCATGAATTAATAACATTTGATTGTATACTATTAAAAAGATTTGATTATATACTCTATAAATTTTTAATAAACGCTGCTTAATTTTATTAATTAAGTATAAATAAGTTTTTAAAAAATAAAAATTAGTTGACTTTTAAATTTTCTATATAAATAAGAAAATTATAAATGAGGTGCCTGAAAAAGGGCTATTTTGATAGAATAGATCATGTAATTTTTTTACCCTCATTAACCTAATTCCCACTACATTTGATAGAATCAAACTATCTCCTAAAGTATCAAAAACTTTTATACATCATATAATAAAATGTAGAAAAAGGTAAGCTAACTAAGCTATTAGGTTCATACCCTATTTATAAAGGTATAACCCCTTTTCTTTTTACTGAAAAATCTTCATAAATTTATTTTTCTATCAACATTAATGATAGGAACCCTCATTAGCACATCATCTTATTCCTGACTAGGAACCTGGATAGGGTTAGAAATTAATCTGTTGTCGTTTATTCCCCTGATAAACTCAACGAAAAATTTGTTATCCAGTGAAGCTTCCATTAAATATTTTCTAGTACAGGCTTTGTCTTCTATTATCTTCTTATTCAGAATTATTTTTAGAATAACAATAAATAATTTTTTAAATGAAACTATCTTTTTAAATAATATTGTTATTCTAATTATAAATTCAGCTCTATTAATAAAAATAGGAAGAGCCCCATTTCATTTTTGATTCCCTGAAGTTATAGATGAATTAAATTGAATTAACTGCATAATCTTAACTACATGACAAAAAATTGCACCTTTTGTATTAATCTCTTATAGTCTAAAAAATACTTCTTTTTTTATCTCAATTATTATGATATGTTCATTAATTGGAGGGCTTGGAGGTATTAATCAAACTAGTTTACGAAAAATTCTAGCTTATTCATCAATTAATCATTTAAGATGAATAATAGCCGCAATAATAATTAGAGAGACTATATGAATATACTATTTTTTATTTTACTGTTTTATTTCAATTAATATCATAATTTTACTGAATAATTTAAATATTTACTATTTAAAACAAATATATTCAGCAATAAACCAAAATATGATTATTAAATTTTGTTTTATTTCAAATTTTTTTTCTTTAGGTGGTCTGCCACCCTTTTTAGGATTTTTCCCTAAATGGATTATTATCCAGTATCTAAGAAACATAAATTTAAACTTTTTAAGTTTATTTATAATCATCATGACTCTAATCACTTTATTTTTTTATATTCGAATTTCATTTAGAGGAATTATACTTAATTATAATGAAATAAATTGAATTTATATTGCAAATAAATCAGTGTATAAAAATTTTTTCATATTCAATATGTTATTTTTCTCAATCTTTGGTTTAATTTTAATGACATTAATATTTAACTTTTATTAGAAGGATTTAAGTTAAACCAAACTAACAGCCTTCAAAGCTGTAAATAAAGAGTGGGCCCTTTAAGCCTTAAGCTCTGAAGAATTTTCCTCACCTTTAAATTTGCAATTTAAAATCATAATTGACTACAGAACCTGGTAAAAGTAATTTTAATTACGTAAATAAATTTACAGTTTAACGCCTAGTCTCGGCCATTTTACCGCGACGATGGATATTCTCAACAAATCATAAAGATATTGGGACGCTGTATTTTATTTTTGGGGCATGAGCAGGAATAGTAGGAACTTCATTAAGATTATTAATTCGAGCTGAATTAGGAAGCCCCGGGTCTTTAATTGGCGATGATCAAATTTATAATGTGATTGTCACAGCTCATGCTTTTGTAATGATTTTTTTTATAGTTATACCAATTTTAATTGGTGGATTTGGAAATTGACTAGTTCCTTTAATATTAGGGGCTCCTGATATGGCTTTCCCTCGAATAAATAATATAAGTTTTTGACTACTACCCCCTTCTTTAACTTTATTGTTAATAAGTAGAATGGTAGAAAATGGAGCTGGAACTGGTTGAACAGTATACCCTCCTTTGTCTTCTAATATTGCCCATAGAGGGGCTTCAGTAGATTTAGCTATTTTTAGTCTTCACTTGGCCGGAGTATCATCAATTTTAGGAGCTGTAAATTTTATTACCACAGTAATTAATATGCGATCAAGAGGAATAACATTTGACCGAATACCTTTATTCGTTTGATCAGTTGTTATTACTGCAATTTTATTGCTTTTATCTTTACCAGTTTTAGCAGGAGCTATTACTATACTTTTAACTGACCGTAATTTAAATACTTCATTCTTTGACCCAGCCGGGGGAGGAGACCCAATTTTATACCAACATTTATTTTGATTCTTTGGACACCCAGAAGTTTATATTTTAATTCTTCCAGGGTTTGGAATAATTTCTCATATCATTTCTCAA